TTATTTGTACCGAGGGTTCGAATCCCTCTCTCTCCGCTCCCCTCGATCGCTTCAGACTTTCAAAATCTTTTTTTTTTATTCCTCACGTCCAGGATTACGGACCGGATCATTAGATAAGAATCCAAAGATGAAGAGAGAAACAAAAAATATGACTACTGTGTAAACAAAGAGTTTGAGAGTAAGCATTACACAATCTCCAATATTTTTTTTGAAAAGGGAAATAGATTGCCTATTTTTTATCACATACACTATGTTGACATAGTGCCCCAAAAAGAAACCAAAAAGAAAATGAAGTCTTTTCTTGAAAAAGGTAATTTTTACTAATTTTTTGTTTTTGTAATGTAATAATAATAAGAAAAGCAAGATTCTGATTCCTTCATTACCAAAAATTTTTGGTATTTTTGGTCATATCCATTATTTGGTATTGTGGGGTCTTTAGAAAGTCCTTGTTTACTGGAAGGTCAGAACGAGGAAATAAGTTGATCAAAATTTATCACCGTGCGATTATTCAATATAATACAAGAACAAGAATTTCTATTTTCGAATGGAGGGTTCATAATGTAAAATTTATAAGATCTTATAAATTTTTAGAAAATTTTTTTCGTAAAAATCATGAATTTTTCGGAGCATTAAAGAGTTTATCGAAAACTTACAGCAGCTTGCCAAACAAAGGCTAAGAGCAAAAATAGTACAGGTATGACAGGCATAACATCTACGATAGGATTGAAAAAGGCATAAGCCTCGGGCAATTTGCCGAAGAAAAAACTACTCGAAGAAAGGGTAGAATTAAGACAGATACAGATTAAACTAAAGATATTAAGCATAACAAACATTTCATTCTTGTAGATTAGAAAATTAGATTTTGATTGAGTTCTTTTTATGAGGGAAAAATTAAAAGGTAGGTCAAAAAACCTTCTTGTTCTTCGAACGCTCTCAAATCAAAAATCTTCCCTTTCATTCTCAAATGAGAATACAAGGAATTTTAGTTTCATACAATATCTTAATTTAATTTTATGGAATGATCAATCATTTTTTTCTATATTTTCATGTGTTGAACCCTAGCAGTAATATATTTCATATATATTTGAATTGGGATTGACGAACGACTAATACCAATATTAGTCTTTATTAGTATCAAAGAGAAATTCGAAATCGAAATGGGGCGTGGCCAAGTGGTAAGGCAACGGGTTTTGGTCCCGTTATTCGGAGGTTCGAATCCTTCCGTCCCAGAGCGTCTACATGAGAAATTTTTCTTTAATCTTGGATATAGTGTCACCTTTTGTTCTGATTTTTCTATAAAAATAAAACTTTTTTCATTTAGTTTTTCACAAATGCGATTGAGTGTACGGGTAGAAATAAAGAGATTTCATTGAATTCTAAATTCAAAACAATTTTTGGGTATATCATTAAGAGACTACTATTTTAATAGTCATATTGAAGTAAGTTACTTAGGAAAACTCTTTTTTCCATGAAATCTGAATTCTCGTATTATGTAATTTATTATGGAATTCTGAATTGAAAGAGAAAAAGAGATCCTTTTCTATTTCATACTCATGAAAACAAAAATTCTTTTTTTTATGAACCTGGGTACTCGAAGAAATTTGAAAAATCTATATTATAAATATAGAGAAACTTATGACTTTTTCGAGTTATTGGAATAGCTTATATTTTGTTAATAACTGATTTTATTCCGGAATTGGAAAATCCATAGGGCCGTTCTTTTTAGATTTAGAGTTTATTTGTTCGAGAAGAATTTTTTCCATAATTTAACATAACATCCCGAATGATCTGTTGAAGATTTTAATTAGATTTAAGGAAATGGATTCACTTTTCTTTTTTCTTTTTTAGAAATTTCTTTCACCCCATAGGATAGAGGGGCGAAATAACTTAAATCCTTTATAATATAAGACTTTTTTCCAGATAATTATTTACCTTTCCCTAGATACATACATAAAAAATATTTTGTATCATTGAGCCAATGACTATTCATGATTCCATATTGAATCAATTGCATACCGTTTCAAAATAAAATTTAAAATGAGAGGAGTGTTATGGTAAAACTTCGTTTAAAACGATGTGGTAGAAAGCAACGTGCGACTTGAAGGACATAATTCACTGTGGATTCTTACATCCGTCATTTTCTATAGGAATGAAGATGCTCTTGAATCGACATAGTTTGTTCTGTTCCTATTAGGAACCCAATTTGTATTGGGTTGGTAAATAGGAATAGTACATGATGGAGCTCGCGCAAAACGTATTGATTCATTTATCGGGGGGGCGAATCTAGGGTTAGTAACAATTAATAAATTAGACTACTTTGTTAAGTATATCCTCAATATAGAAATTAAAATTTTAAATTGCAGGATTCAAATCCCAACAAGTTTGAAATAAAATTAATAATATTTTTTATATTACATTACAAGGGAAAAAATCGTTCATATTATCTTTCCATAGAAGGAAATAACAAAAAACAAAAGGTATGTTGCTGCCGTTTTGAAAAAGGGGATAAGGATCACCGAAGTAATGTCTAAACCTAATGATTTAAAAAAGTAAAGAGAAAGAATTCCGGAACAAGGAAACACTATTTTCAATTGTCTCAATATTTTATTTTTAGTATAATGATGGCGACTAAAAAAAGATTCGAGACGAAACAAACAAAAGAGGAGAAAACCTCTTATACATTTCTAGGGGGGGTTATTTATCTATATCTATCCCAATGAGCGATCTATCAAATCGTTGCAATTGATGTTCGATCCCGACGAGAAGGAAGAGATCTTCGAAAGGTGGGTTTTTATGATCCAATGAAAAATCAAACTTATTTAAACGTTCCTGCTATTCGTTATTTCCTTGAAAAAGGTGCTCAACCTACAGGAACTGTTCATGATATTTTAAGAAAAACAGAATTTTTAAAAGAATTCATAACATAAAATAAATAAAAAAATTAGAAAAAAGAAAGGTAACTAGTATAAATTTGTGTGGTAATTATTTACTCACAATTTCTCTTTTCTTGTTCTATATTATGTTTTATATTTACCATATTTATTGTTTGTTGTGCCAATCCAACACAAATCCTTATTTTATTTCATTTTTATTTAATTGATCTCATTTTTTCTCAACAATTTATTCATATTGACAATGGTGTGTCGAACAAATATAATTCGATCGTAGATAAATAGATCTGTTTATTTCGATCCTTATTTATTTATGGGTTTTTCCTTTACTTCATTCAAATTATGGGTTTGCCAAATTTACTATTTGTTATATAAGATATATTTTTTTAACGAAAATCAAAAATTTTTTCTATTTTATAAAAAAGGGGGGTGGTCTTTAAATGTAAATTTTTACATTTTTTTTATCTGTCTTTAATTTAATCCAATCTACTTTGCTATTTTGTTTAATTGATCATCTAATCTTTCCTTTATATTTCTTTTGAATTCAAAATTCAATGTTTTTACGTAGTTGTATAGTTCAATTCCATTTTTTCCACTTGTATATACATATTTATCTGGGTTGCTAACTCAATGGTAGAGTACTCGGCTTTTAAGTGCGATTATGGTTTTTTACACATTTGAATGAAGTAACGAATTCGTCCAGACTTTTGGTAGAGTCTATAAGACCACGACTGATCCTGAAAGGTAATGGATGGAAAAAACCGCATGTCGTAATAAAATAATAAGAAAAATGGAATTGCATTTTCATTTTTCTTATTATATTCTTTCTTATTTTTATTTTATTTTAAGAAATTCACAGTTAGAGTTTGGTCTAGTGAATAAATGGATAGAGCTCTACGGCTCTAATTCTGGTAAAAAAAAAAAAAGCAACGAGCTTTTATTCTTAATTTGAATAATTTCCCGATCTAATTAAACGTTAAAAATAACTTAGTGCCTGATGTGGGGAAGGGGTCTCCTGTAAATGGACCTTTGATTCTTTTTTTTATTCTTAAAAAAAAAATCCTACCTATTTTCTATTATGGATTGGAAACTAATGTGTAGAAGAAACAGTATACTGACAAAAAAAATTTCCAAAGTCAAAAGAGCGATCGGGTTGCAAAAATAAAAGATTTTTTATCCTCTGATAATTTATTTAATAGAACGAAGATAAACCTATTGGATAGTAGAAGGAGAGAGGAAAAAGATCTGTTGATTGGACTCTGTATTTCCGGGGTATATATTTTTTTCATACATGATACATACTCTGTTCTGACCGTATTGCACTATGTATAATTTGATAATACAAGAAATACCTATTGTTTCTGGTTCAAGTAGAAATTGAAGTCAATGGAAGAATTACAAGGATATTTAGAAAAAGGTAGATCTTGGCAACAATATTTCCTATATCCGTTACTCTTTCAGGAGTATATTTATGCACTTGCTCATGATCATGGTTTAAATGGTTTGATTTTTTATGAACCCGTAAAAGTCTTTGGTTATGATAAAAAATCTAGTTTATCACTTGTAAAACGTTTAATTATTCGAATCTATCAAAAGAATTCTTTGATTTCTTCGGTTAATTATTCTAACCAAAATTTATTTATTGGTCAGACTCACAACATTTTTTTTTATTCTCATTTTTATTCTCAAATTATATCAGAAAGTTTTGCAATTATTGTGGAAATTCCATTTTCCTTGCGATTAGTATCTTATTTAGAAAAAAAAGAAATACCAAAATATCATAATTTACGATCAATTCATTCAATTTTTCCTTTTTTAGAGGACAAATTATTGCATTTAAATTTTGTTTTAGATATACTAATACCTCATCCCATCCATATGGAAATCTTGGTTCAAATCCTTCAGTGCGGGATTCAAGATGTTCCCTTTTTACACTTATTGCAATTCTTTCTTCACGAATACCATAATTGGAATAATCTCTCCATTACTCAGAAGAAATCTATTTATGTTTTTTCGAAAGAAAATAAAAGATTCTTTTGGTTCCTATATAATTCTTATGTATTTGAGTGCGAAATTTTATTAGTGCTTATTCGTAAACAATCCTCTTAT